GTTTGCAATATTATAATAATGTAAATAGATACGTTTTGGGCTTGTAACTACGCTACTCGAGGTTTTCCTGTTTCCGGGGGGTTTTCAGGAGTCTTAGTGATCTCGGGAGTGTAGGGGGGTAGGGGGGTTTTACGCGCAAAAGCCCAGGGGGTATATTAGATATCTTAGGAGAAATATTCACACATTATGCTCTTGATATTATAATATGCAATTCTTGTGTAATGTCTTTTATCACTCATACTATATTACCTGCTTGACAACCAGATGTACAGCCTTGTTGACCAATCTCTCGCTTGCACTGTGAAATGCCAGGTGAAAGGAAAAAAAAAAAAAAGGAACCAGTGACCCCCTAGAGAGAACGCCCGGCATGGTGGGTAACGAGTCGTATGGTTACCACCATTAACTTATGCAAGCGTCGATGAAAGTATGAGGTTTTAAGCGAGTAATGGCCCTGAAGTAGGAACCAAATGCCAGGAATAATTCACTGTGTGAAACCCCCACGATACTTGTCCCTCACCCTCATTAACCGTGTGCCTTAAGGAATCATACGTTGGTCGGTTCTTACTACATTAAGACTCTGAGGTATGGCGAGATTTTGAGTCCTGGTATATCTTCGACAATGAGAAGTAAATGCTAGGTCTTAAATCTCTTACATTCCTTGATTTATATGTAATGTATAGTATATATTGTTAATAGTTTAGTTATACCTTAGGTAAATAACTACCACTTGAGTGGTTTAGTACAATTTGGGGTGATTAATATATGTATGTCCTTGAATAGTATTGATATGGTTAATATAAATTCATGGTGTATATACATATATGTATATTTATTTAGCAAAGAATAGTTTAATTAAGAATACTAGCTTTGGGAGTTGGTGGTGGGGGTTAAAATCCCTCTTTTTTGAGCAGTAGGAGGGACTTTAACCCTCGACGTCCGGTTTACAAGACCGGCGCTCTGAGTCTGAGCTACTAGTGCATGATCATTGAAGGGCTTTGTTCTCTAGCCATCCAATTAGTGGTATAATGATTAGGAACAGAGAGAAGTAAAGGACAGAAGCGATTTGTCCAATGATAATAAATGGATGTTCAACAGGCATGCCTCCAATTCAGGTGAGGATCATAACGTCCGCAACGAGCGTTCAGAATAGGAATTGGGTGAGGGGGCGGAATGCTAGGCCTTGTTGTTTTGATGTATGTAAGATTGGTACGACTATAAGGACGAGAATAGAGGCTAGTAGCGCTAGTACTCCTCCTAGTTTGTTAGGGATAGAGCGTAGAATGGCGTATGCGAATAGGAAATATCATTCAGGTTTGATATGAGGAGGGGTAACTAGGGGGTTAGCGGGTGTAAAGTTGTCTGGGTCTCCTAAAAGGTTAGGGGAGAATAGGGCTAAGGAAGTAAGTGTAATTAAGATAACTGCAAAGCCTAGGAGATCTTTGTACGAAAAGTAAGGGTGGAAAGAGATTTTATCTGAGTCTGAGTTTAGGCCTAGAGGGTTATTGGATCCTGTTTCATGTAAGAAAAGCAGGTGAATTATTGTTATGGCCGCGATAACAAAGGGGAATAAAAAGTGGAAGGCAAAGAAGCGTGTCAGAGTAGCGTTGTCGACTGAGAAGCCACCTCAAATTCATTGAACTAGTGTGTTTCCTACGTAGGGGACAGCGGATAGGAGGTTAGTAATGACGGTGGCACCTCAGAAGGATATTTGTCCTCAGGGCAGTACGTAGCCTACGAAGGCTGTCATTATTACTAAAAGAAGAAGCACTACTCCGATGGTTCATGTCTCCTTGTATAAATATGAGCCGTAGTAAAGACCTCGGCCGATATGAAGATAAATACAAATGAAAAAGAAGGATGCTCCATTGGCATGGAGGTTGCGGATAAGTCAGCCGTAGTTGACATCTCGGCAGATATGTGCTACGGATGAGAATGCTGTGGTAACATCTGCGGTGTAGTGTATGGCTAGGAAAAGGCCTGTAACAAGTTGGGCAGCTAAACAGAGGCCAAGTAAGGAGCCAAAGTTTCATCATACTGAAATATTGGAAGGGGCGGGGAGGTCAACTAGTGCGTTATTAGCAATTTTTAGTAGGGGGTGGGTTTTGCGTAGGCTTGCCATTAGGGTTTTTATAGTTGAATAACAACGGTGGTTTTTCAAGCCATTAGTCCTGGTTAAAATCCTGGTAAGAATTATGACTTATACTATGTCTTTATTATTATGCGGGTTAATTTTTGGGTTAATTGCGGTAGCTTCAAATCCTTCTCCTTATTTTGCTGCTTTAGGTCTGGTAATTGTGGCTGGGTTTGGATGTGGGGTTTTAGTGGGGCATGGGGGTTCTTTTTTATCATTAGTTTTGTTTCTAATTTATCTAGGGGGGATGTTAGTTGTTTTTGCATATTCCGCGGCTTTAGCCGCTGAGCCCTACCCTGAAAGTTGGGGGAGTTGGCCGGTTGCGATGTCTATATTAACCTATTTGATTGGGGTAATTGCGGCTTCTGGGTTGTTTTGAGTGGGGTGATATGAGTTTTCTTGAACAACTGTGGAAGAGCTTGGTGAGTTTTCTGTAATCCGGGGGGATATGGGAGGGGTAGCATTAATATATTCTTTAGGGGGAGGTATACTATTAATTAGCGCATGAGTTCTTTTGTTAACTTTGTTTGTGGTGTTGGAGCTAACTCGAGGGTTAAGTCGGGGGGCACTTCGGGCGGTTTAGAGGGCGAGGATTAGAATTGCGAGGGTAAGGGTTAAGAGGAAAAGAGTGAGGTAGGTCTTGATTATTCCTCGTTGGGTGTTGCTTGTTGTTGTAATTAGGGGGAGGTTAACAGAGGCTACTGCTTTTGGGCCTGATTTTTCTAATCAGGTTTGATCGATCAATTGGCTTGCAATTGTTTGGCCTAGGGTCAAGGTTAGTTTGGGGGCGAAACGGTGAACGATCATTGGAAAGAAGCCCAGTATATTGGAGAAGTGATGAATGTTTAGTCGGGGCGTTGGGTTGTATTGTTTGCTTGTTAAGGAGGCCAGTTCAAGGGCTAGGAGTAGTCCAAGAATTGTAACAGTTAGGGCTGCTAGTTTAAGGAGGGGTGGTATAGATATAACTGGAGTCTTTAGAGGGATAATGTTGGAGGTGATCAGTAGGCCGGCAACAATGCTTCCTCAAGCTAGGCGTTTAATAGGGTTAATTACTGCAGGGTTATTTTCGTTGATTGGGGATAGGGAGTTAAAGCGGGGGTGGCCTATTGATACAAAGAATACGACTCGGAGGCTATAGATGGCCGTGAAGGAAGTAGCAAGAAGGGTTAAGGTTAGGGCTCAGGCGTTAAGGTGGGATGTGTTTAGTGCTTCAATGATAGCATCTTTAGAGAAGAACCCTGCTAGGAAGGGGGTGCCCGTGAGAGCAAGACTCCCTAGGGTCAAGCATGAGGATGTAAAGGGTGTAAGGTGGTGTATACCTCCCATTTTTCGGATGTCTTGTTCATCATTTAGGCTGTGAATAATAGAGCCCGAGCACAAAAAGAGTATTGCTTTAAAGAAGGCGTGAGTACAGATATGAAGGAATGCGAGTTGAGGTTGGTTTAGGCCAATAGTTACTATTATTAGGCCTAGTTGACTAGAGGTGGAAAAAGCGACGATTTTTTTGATATCATTTTGAGTGAGGGCACAGGTGGCGGTGAATAGCGTGGTGAGAGCTCCTAGACAGAGGCAAGTGGTTAAGGCAGTTTGGTTATTTTCTATTAATGGGCTTATCCGCACTAGGAGAAAAATACCGGCTACGACTATAGTGCTTGAGTGAAGTAGGGCAGAGACCGGTGTAGGGCCCTCTATAGCAGAGGGTAGTCAGGGGTGGAGGCCAAATTGGGCGGATTTACCAGTGGCTGCAATAATTAGCCCAATAAGTGGGGGAGTTAGGTCAAAGTCCTTAGCGGTCGCGAATATTTGTTGCATTTCTCAGGAGTTTAGGTTTGTTGCTATTCATGCTATGGCGAAGATTAGGCCAATGTCCCCCACCCGGTTGTAAAGGACTGCTTGTAAAGCTGCGGTGTTTGCGTCTGCTCGCCCGTATCATCAGCCGATTAAGAGGAAGGATATGATTCCTACGCCTTCTCAGCCAATAAACAGTTGAAATATGTTATTAGCAGTAACTAAAATGATTATGGCGATAAGAAAGACAAGAAGATACTTGAAGAAGCGGTTCATGTAGGGGTCTGCATGTATATACCAGGATGCAAATTCAAGAATAGATCAGGTAACATATAGGGCGATAGGGGTGAAGATAATTGAATAGTGATCAAATTTTAGGCTAATGTTAATGTCGAATGTGTGGGTATTTATCCAGCTTCAGTTAGTAATGATGGCTTCTGCGCCTTCATTAAGGAAAAGGCAAAGGGGGAGTAGGCTAACAAAGAAAGCTAGTTTGACTGCCGTTTTGACTTGGGAGAGGGCTCAGTTGGCATTCTGGGGTCGGGGGCTAAGTGTGGTTAATACTGGAAATGTAAGGAGTGCAAAAATAATGATTAAGCTCGATGTTATTATAAGGGGAGTGGGGTGCATAGCTGCTACTTGGATTTGCACCAAGAGTTTTTGGTTCCTAAGACCAACGGATGAGCTGTTATCCTTTAGGAGCGTGGCCGAGTGAGCCCAGGGGTCCAACCAAGGTGGCGAAGATTAGCAGTCTTCGTTGCTGCGAGCCTCTCTCGGTGGATAAGAGGATTTTAACCCCTGTTTTTAGAATCACAATCTAATGTTTTTGTTAAACTATATCTACAGGCGACCCAACCTCAAATTAGTTCAGGTTTAAAAATTAGTAGGGCTAGGGGAATCAGGTGGAGGGCTATTAACAGATGTTCTCGGGTATGTGATGGTTCAAGAGCAAGTATGTGCAATGGAAGAGGGCCCCGTTGGCTTATTAGGAACATGTAGAGTGAGTAGCCGGCTGTAATAAGTGTTCCGGCGCCTGTCAGGGCGAGGGTTCATCAGGATCAATTAAATAAAGAGGTAATAATTATTAGTTCCCCTATAAGATTAGGTAAGGGGGGAAGAGCAAGGTTTGCTAGGCTAGCAATAAATCATCACGAGGTTATAAGAGGGAGGGCTATTTGTAGGCCTCGAGCTAAGACTATTGTCCGGCTGTGGGTACGTTCATAGTTAGTGTTTGCTAGGCAGAACAGAGCGGAGGACGTTAAGCCATGGGCAATTATGAGAATTAGTGCTCCTGTAAATCCTCAGGGTGTTTGGATAAGAATTCCCCCTACTACGAGGCCTATATGGCTGACTGATGAGTAGGCAATGAGGGATTTTAGGTCTGTCTGGCGCAGACAGATAGAGCCGGTTATGATTACACCTCAGAGTGCAAAGATAATGAAGGGGTAGCATAGTTCTTTAGTGAGGGGCTCTAGTACAACTAGCATTCGTATTATTCCGTAACCCCCTAGTTTTAGGAGGACGGCTGCAAGAATTATTGATCCTGCCACGGGTGCTTCTACGTGTGCTTTAGGAAGTCAGAGGTGAACCCCGTAAAGTGGTATTTTGACTAGAAAGGCCAATATACAGCCTGCTCATCAAAGTTTGTCAGCGTAGGAAATAAGTTGTGTTGGGGCTGAGTACTGAAGGATAAGGAGGGAGAGGGTACCTGTGCTGTTTTGAAGGAGGAGGAGGGCGACTAGGAGGGGTAATGATCCTGCTAGGGTATAAAACAGGAAGTAGACTCCGGCGTTAAGTCGTTCTGTCTGGTTTCCTCAGCGAGTAATAAGTATAAGCGTAGGAATTAGGGTGGCTTCAAATATTACATAAAATATAATAACCTCGGTGGCGCCGAAAGCTATAATAAGGAAGATTTGTAAGGATGCTAAGAGGGTAATATACATTCGTTGTCGGTTGGCCGGTTCGTGGGCTGTATGGTTTTGGCTGGCAAGAATCATAAGGGGAAGTAACCAGCAGGTAAGGACAAGAAGGGGAGTGGATAAAGGGTCTGTTGCCATGTATGGGTTAAGGCAGGATCAGCCGGTTTCTGATGAGTTGTTTAATCATGTGAGGCTAGCTAGTGCAATTAATAAGCTGTGGAGAAGACTGGTCGGTCAGAGTCATTTAGTTGGGGCTATTCAAGCTGTTGGAATAAGCATGAGGGATGGAATTAGGATTTTTAGCATTGCAAGAGGTTTAGGCTTTGTAGGCGGTCTGAGCCATGTGTGCGGGCAGTGGCTACTAATAATCCGAGCCCTGCGCTAGCTTCACAGGCTGAGAATGCGAGTAGGAGCATAGGAGCGGTTGAGAAGCTCGTGGAATCAAGTTGAAGGGTCCATAGGGAAAGACCAACGAATAATGAGAGTATCATTCCTTCTAGACATAGAAGGGCGGACAATAGGTGGGTCCGGTGGAATGCTAGGCCTGTCAGTCCTAGCATAAAGGCCGAGGAGAAAGAAAAGTGAACAGGGGTCATTAGGTTAATTGTGGACTTTAACCACAAGCTTTTGAGCCGAAATCAAATGTTTTTCTTAAACTAATTACCTATTCAGCTCATTCTAACCCGCCTTGAAGTCACTCATAGATGAGGCCTAGGGTAAGGAGGGCCAGGACGGCTGTGGCTCATAGAAAAGTAAGTAAGGGGGAGGTTAGCTGGTCTCCTCAGGGGAGGGGGAGGAGGAGGGCAATTTCTAGGTCAAACAGGAGAAATAGAATAGCAACGAGAAAGAAACGAAGGGAAAAAGGTAGGCGGGCTGTGCCTAAGGGGTCAAACCCACACTCATAAGGGGAGAGTTTTTCGTGGTCGGGCATTATTTGAGGGAGTCAGAAAGAAATGAAGGCCAGGATAGTGGAGAGGGTAACAGCAATAGCAATGATTGTTGTAATTAAGTTCATTATCTTTCCTTGGATTTTAACCAAGACCAGGTGATTGGAAGTCACTTATACTTGCTTTAGTACTAGAAAGATTATGAGCCTCATCAGTAAATAGAGATGTAAAGGAATAATCAGACAACGTCTACGAAATGTCAGTATCAGGCGGCTGCTTCAAATCCAAAGTGGTGACCTGACGTAAAATGATAGTGGATTTGTCGAAGGAGACAGACAGCTAAGAAGGTGGAGCCAATGATGACATGAAGTCCGTGGAAGCCGGTGGCGACGAAAAAGGTAGATCCGTATACTCCGTCTGCGATTGTAAAAGGTGCTTCATAGTATTCTAGTGCTTGGAGGAAGGTAAAATAAAAGCCGAGGAGGATTGTTAAGAGCAGGGATTGAATGGCTTGGGCTCGTTCTCCTTCTATGATGCTGTGGTGCGCTCAGGTTACTGTTACTCCGGATGCAAGTAGAACAGCTGTGTTGAGGAGGGGGACTTCAAATGGGTCTAAGGGGGTAATACCTGTAGGGGGTCAGCATCCTCCAAGTTCAGGGGTGGGGGCTAAGCTTGCGTGGTAGAAGGCTCAGAAAAAGCCTAGGAAAAAGAAGACTTCGGAGGTAATAAAGAGAATTATACCATATCGGAGTCCTTGTTGAACGGGCGGGGTATGATGTCCTTGGAATGTCCCTTCTCGAATGATGTCTCGCCATCATTGGTACATTGTAAGAAGGAGGAGGACTATTCCAAGGGTCATCAGTGTCGTAGAGTTGTAGTGGAATCAGATTGCGAGACCGGATGTTATTAACAGGGCAGCTACTGCTCCTGTAAGAGGTCAGGGGCTGGGGTCTACTATATGGTATGCGTGAGCTTGATGGGCCATTATACGTTTTCTTGGAGATAGAGGCTTAGGAGAAGAACAAACACGTAAGCTTGAATTATTGCTACGGCGATTTCTAGGAGGGTTAGAAGGAATAGGAGAATAGTTGTGAGGATGGCTACGGTTGGTATTAAGGGAAGAAGGACGAAGGCAGCCGTGGCGATAAGCTGTATTAGGAGATGGCCGGCGGTCAGATTAGCTGTAAGTCGTACTCCTAATGCAAGAGGACGAATAAATAGGCTAATTGTTTCGATGACAATTAAGATAGGGATCAGGAGGACAGGAGTCCCTTCTGGTAGGAGGTGGCCTAGCGCGGCAGTTGGCTGGTTTCGCATTCCAATAATCACTGTTGCTAATCATAGGGGGACGGCAAGGCCTAAGTTGAGGGAGAGCTGCGTGGTAGGTGTAAAGGTGTAGGGGAGAAGCCCTAACATGTTGAGTGAAATTAAAAATAATATAAGGGAAGTCAGTAAAAGAGCTCATTTATGTCCTCCTATATTTAAGGGTATAAGAAGCTGTTGAGTAAAGCGGTTGATGAATCAACTTTGGAGGGTAAGGAGTCGGTTTTCTAATCATCGGGAGGAGGGACGAGGGAAAAATACTCAAGGGAGGACAAGGGCGACGGCTATAAGAGGAATTCCAAGGTAAGTGGGGCTTATAAATTGATCAAAGAAGCTTAATGTCATGGTCAGGTTCAGGGTTCTGTTTTGGGCTTTTCTGTGCTTTGTGAGGCGGGTTCATTCGGGAATGTGTGGGCTAGTACTTTTGAAGGTAATACTATTAAGAAAATAAGTCAGGAGAAGGTTAAAATAGCAAATCAGGGTGTGGGGTTGAGCTGGGGCATATCACTAAGGGTGGTTGGGAGTCACCAATATTTAGCTTAAAAGGCTAATGCTACGACCCTATTTAGCTTCTTAGCGAGGCGTCTTGAAGTATTAAGGTTGATCAGTTTTCGAAGTGCTCAAGGGGAACTGCTTCTACTACAATTGGTATGAAGCTGTGGTTTGCTCCGCAGATTTCGGAACACTGTCCGTAGTAAAGGCCTGGTCGAGATGCAATAAAGGCTGTTTGATTTAGGCGGCCAGGGACGGCGTCTATTTTCACACCAAGGGCTGGGACTGCTCAGGAATGAAGAACGTCTTCAGCGGAGACAAGTACTCGAATGGGGGAGTCAGATGGAACCACTATTCGGTGGTCAGTTTCTAGGAGACGGAATTGGCCAGGGGTAAGGTCTTGTGTAGGAATTATATAAGAATCAAATCCAAGGTCCTCGTAATCAGTGTATTCGTAGCTTCAGTACCATTGGTGGCCGATGGCTTTAACGGTAAGATGGGGGTCGTTAATTTCATCTATTAGATAAAGAATTCGGAGAGAGGGAAGAGCAATTATAATAAGAATAACTGCCGGCAGGACGGTTCAAATAACTTCAATTTCTTGGGAATCTAGAATATATTTATTAGTGAGTTTAGTTGATACTATGGCCACAATAATGTAAAGTACAAATGTGCTAATTATAAAGACGATTATTAAGGCATGATCATGAAAGTGGAGAAGTTCTTCTATTACAGGTGAAGCTGCATCTTGAAATCCTAGTTGTGAGGGATGTGCCATTGGGTTTAAGACACGCGGGGGTTTAACCCACAATTATGCCTCGACAAGGCATTGTAATTTCTATTTTACTAGTGTCTTATTAAGAAAGTGACAGAGTGGCCATGTGGTTGGCTTGAAACCAGCCCACGGGGGTTCAATTCCTCCCTTTCTCGGTGTTTGGAGTTAACTTGTACGAATGCAGGCTCCTCAAATGTGTGGTATGGAGGAGGGCAGCCATGTAGTCACTCTACATTAGTTATGGTTAGCTGAACTGATAATACTTCACGTTTAGCAGCAAATGCTTCTCAAATAATAAATAAGAATAGAATGACTGCTGTCAGAGAAACGAGGGAGCCGATTGATGAAATTGTATTTCAGAGAGTATAGGCGTCTGGGTAGTCGGAGTATCGTCGAGGCATCCCAGCCAGTCCGAGGAAGTGTTGTGGGAAGAAGGTTAAGTTAACTCCTACGAACATAATGCCAAAATGAATTTTAGCTCAGGTCTCGTGGAGGGTATAACCTGTGAATAGGGGGAATCAGTGGATAAAGCCACCGACAATAGCAAATACGGCTCCTATTGATAAAACATAGTGGAAGTGGGCAACTACGTAATATGTATCATGGAGGACAATATCTAGAGAAGAATTAGCTAGGACAATACCAGTTAAGCCCCCTACTGTAAATAGGAAAATAAACCCTAGGGCTCATAGGAGAGGGGCGTCTCATTTAACATTACCTCCATGGAGGGTTGCTAGTCAGCTGAAGACTTTTACACCGGTAGGGATTGCAATGATTATAGTTGCGGATGTAAAGTAAGCTCGGGTGTCTACATCTATACCTACAGTAAACATGTGGTGGGCTCATACAATAAAGCCCAGAAGTCCAATAGCCATTATGGCTCAGACCATGCCCATATAACCAAATGGCTCTTTTTTACCTGAGTAATAAGCAACAATATGGGAAATTATACCAAAGCCCGGAAGAATGAGGATGTAAACTTCAGGGTGCCCGAAAAATCAGAATAGATGTTGATAAAGAATCGGGTCTCCCCCTCCGGCCGGGTCAAAGAAGGTGGTGTTTAAGTTTCGGTCTGTGAGAAGTATAGTAATTCCGGCAGCGAGGACGGGGAGTGAGAGGAGAAGAAGAACTGCAGTAATTAGTACTGCCCAAACAAACAGGGGAGTTTGGTATTGGGAAATTGCGGGGGGTTTTATATTAATAATAGTTGTAATAAAGTTAATGGCTCCTAGAATAGAGGAGACCCCTGCCAAGTGAAGAGAAAAGATTGTTAAGTCAACTGATGCTCCTGCGTGGGCCAGATTCCCGGCCAGAGGGGGATAAACTGTTCACCCAGTGCCCGCTCCTGCTTCTACTATAGAAGAGGCCAGGAGGAGTAAAAAAGAGGGCGGGAGCAGCCAGAAGCTCATATTGTTTATTCGGGGGAATGCTATATCAGGGGCCCCGATCATTAAAGGAATCAGTCAGTTCCCGAATCCTCCAATTATAATTGGTATTACTATAAAAAAAATTATTACAAAGGCATGTGCTGTAACTACAACATTATAAATTTGGTCATCTCCTAGGAGAGCCCCAGGTTGGCTTAGCTCAGCTCGGATGAGTAAGCTTAGGGCTGTGCCCACTATAGCGGCTCAAGCACCAAATACTAAATAAAGGGTGCCGATATCTTTATGGTTAGTTGAGAAGAATCAGCGTGTGATTGCCACAGGTAAGATGGCTGAGTTTTTAAGCGGTGGATTGTAGCCCCACGAACAGAGGTTTGAGTCCTCTTTTTACCAAGCTCCGAGGTGTTTTACATATTAGATTGCAAATCTAAAGAAGCAGGCTAATCGTCTGCCGGGGCTTTCCCCCGCCTATTCTGTTCGAAACGCTAGGCGGGGGAAAGTTAGATAGATGCTCGCTGGCTGGGGCGCTTAGCTGTTAACTAAGATTTTGTAGGATCGAGGCCTACCTATCTAGTAAGGCTTTAGCTTAATTAAAGTGCCTGTTTTGCATGCAGGAGATGTGGGTTAGTGTCCTGCAAGTCTTACAGGGACTGGAAGATTCTCACTTCCACTGAGGGCTTTGAAGGCTCTTGGTCTAGATATTAAACCTAAGTCCCTTAGAGGGTCAATAATGCTTTTGCGGCGGGGGTAAGAGGTAGAAGAAGGGTTGTGGCTGTTACAGAGATGGTGAGGGGAAGGGTTAGTTGAAGGGAAGGGAGGCGTCAGGGAGTAATTCCTACCAAATTATTTGGAGAGATTGTTAGGGCCATAGCATATGTGAGTCGAAGATAAAAGTAAAGGCTTAGAAGGGCGGTTAGGGCTGCCAGGGTGGCCGTGAGGGCAAGGTCTTGTTTGGTTAATTCTTGGAGAATAAGTCATTTAGGCATGAATCCGGTTAGGGGAGGGAGTCCTCCTAAAGAGAGGAGAACAAGGGGTATGAGGGCGGTGAGTGCGGGGGCCTTGGCTCAGGAGGTGGCGAGGGCATTAATACTTGTTGCCTTGCTGTATTTAAATACGAGGAATGTTGCAAATGTCATAACAATATATGTTAGTAGAGTAAGTAATGTTAGTGAGGGGGAGAACTGTAAAACGAGGATTATTCAGCCTAGGTGAGCGATGGAGGAATAGGCGAGGATTTTTCGTAGTTGGGTTTGGTTTAGTCCTCCTCACCCGCCTACAAGGGTGGATGAAATTCCTAGAATAATTAAAATGGTTGAGTTGGGGGGATGAAGTTGCAATAGGAGGGCGAAGGGTGCAAGTTTTTGCCAGGTGGCGAGGAAGAGCCCGGTAGTTAAATCAAGTCCTTGGAGAACTTCTGGTAATCAGGAATGTAGGGGGGCGAGTCCAATTTTGAGGGCAAGAGCAAGAGTAATTATTGTGGCAGGGAGAGGGTGAAGTATTTGCTGGATTTCTCATTGTCCGGTCAATCAGGCATTAGTTGTGCTTGCAAATAGAAGTATTGCGGCTGCCGTGGCTTGGGTTAGGAAATATTTAGTGGTAGCTTCGACCGCACGGGGGTGGTGGTGTTGGGCTATTAAGGGAATAATGGCGAGGGTATTGATTTCAAGGCCTATTCAGGCGAGAAGTCAGTGGGAGCTTGTCAATGTAATTGTGGTTCCCAGGCCAAGTCCAAATAGTAGGATGGCTAAGATGTGGGGGTTCATTAGTAGAGGAAGGATTTTAACCAACATGTTTGGGGTATGGGCCCAAAAGCTTTAATTAGCTGACTTTACTAGGAAGTGGTGTAGTGGAAGCACTGAGAGTTTTGATCTCTCCAGCTAGGGTTCGAGCCCCTTCTTTCTAAGGAGTAGGGGGGACTTTAACCCCCATAGTTCACTCTATCAAAGTGGTCCTTTACTTCAGGCACAGCTCCGAGGCTAGATCTGAGGGGGAAGGCCTGCAAATGCGATTGGGAGCGCGAGATGCCAGATAACTAATGCTAGCGTGAGTGGAAGGAAATTTTTTCAGATAAGGTGTATCAGTTGGTCATACCGGAATCGGGGATAGGAGGCTCGGACTCATAGGAATACAATTGAGAGTAGGGCAGCTTTGGTTATAAGGTTAATTGCGGTGAGTTCAGGGATTGCAGGGATGTGTGAGGCTCCTAGAAATAGTGTGGCGGATAGTGTATTCATAAGGAGGATGTTGGCATATTCTGCTAGAAAAAATAGTGCGAAGGGACCCCCAGCATATTCTACGTTGAAGCCTGAGACTAGCTCTGACTCCCCCTCAGTTAGGTCGAAGGGGGCTCGGTTAGTTTCTGCGAGGGTTGAAACGTATCATATTGCGGCAAGGGGCCATGCGGGTAAAATAAGTCATACACTTTCTTGGGCAGTATTAAAAGTTTGAAGTGTAAAGCTTCCTGCAAAGATGATGAGGCCTAGGAGAATAAGTCCCAGGCTAACTTCATATGAGATGGTTTGGGCGACGGCCCGTAGGGCCCCAATTAGGGCGTATTTGGAGTTGGATGCTCAGCCTGATCCTAGAATTGAATATACTGCGAGGCTTGATAGGGCTAAGAGGAAAAGGATTCCTAGGTTTAGATCTACTACTGGATAGGGTATTGGTATGGGTGCTCAGAGGGTAAGGGCTAGGGTTAGGGCTAGTATTGGGGTAAGGAGGAAAAGTACGGGGGAGGAAACGGAGGGGCGTACGGGCTCTTTAATGAAGAGTTTAACTCCGTCTGCAATTGGTTGGAGGAGACCGTAAGGCCCTACAATGTTAGGACCTTTTCGTAGTTGTATATAGCCTAGGACTTTTCGTTCAATTAATGTTAGGAAAGCAACTGCTAAAAGAACTGGTACGATGAAGGCTAGGGGATTAATAATGTGGGTAACGAGTGTTGAAATCATAGTTAAGGGGAGGACTTGAACCTCCGTGTAAAGGGCTTAGGTCTTTTGCATTAGCCGGGCTCTGCCACCCCAACATGCCATTTTCTCAGGCATTAAGGATATGCCCCTTTGCCTGTTTTAGTTGTCTTCATCAGGTGGGGGAGAGGCATACCTTAAGCAGGGGCCTCCTCTTTTCGGTCCTTTCGTACTAGAAAAGATCATGTCATAGATAGAAACTGACCTGGATTACTCCGGTCTGAACTCAGATCACGTAGGACTTTAATCGTTGAACAAACGAACCCTTAATAGCGGCTGCACCATTAGGATGTCCTGATCCAACATCGAGGTCGTAAACCCCCTTGTCGATATGGGCTCTAAAAGGGGATTGCGCTGTTATCCCTAGGGTAACTCGGTCCGTTGATCGGCATTGCCGGATCTTATTGGTCAAAAATTTTGTTTGTTAGAGCGGGAGCTCTTACTTGTAGGAAGGGTGTTCCCTTTCCACGTGGGGGTTTTTTATTTCCCCGCGGTCGCCCCAACCAAAGACATTGAGGTAAGGGTTATTTGGTTTAAGCCTCTTATATGGGAGGGGTATTAACATAATTTACCTTTTGTCTAAAGCTCCATAGGGTCTTCTCGTCTTATGTGGTTATCCCCGCTTCTGCACGGGGAAATCAATTTCATTGACTTGAAAGAGGAGACAGCTTAGCCCTCGTTATGCCATTCATACAGGTCTCCATTTAAGAGACAAGTGATTGCGCTACCTTTGCACGGTTAAAATACCGCGGCCGTTAAACATATAGTCACAGGGCAGGCGGGACCTCTTATTTACTGATTGCAAGAGGCGATGTTTTTGGTAAACAGGCGAGGCTTGTGTGTTTGCCGAGTTCCTTTTCTTTCTTTTAGTCTTTCCTTATGAGCACACCAGTGTGGGGTTAACGGTTAATTGTTGGGGGGTCTTCCAGTTGTTTTATTTGTAGTTCAATACCCTCTTTGTTTGGGGGCGGTAAGGTTCGGTGGGGGGTCCGTTCCGAGTTACACTTGTGCGGGGAGAGAGACGGGGCTCTCTTATTACTCATATTAGCATAATCTCTCCCATGGTAAAAAATGGGATGGCCTAGTAAAATTAGGGGAATAAGATTTTATTATCGGGATAGGGAGGGAATGGTAGGGATGTTTGAGCTTTAACGCTTTCTAGGGGGATGGCTGCTTTTAGGCCCACCAAAACATTTTACCTTTAGGTAATTTTGATCTTTATCCTCTTGTTAAAGTTGTGTCTTGTGTCAAAGGGGCTGTCCCCCCTTTGACTAACTCTCTCGGTTTACTTGACATGTCATAAGGGGGTTGCGACGTATATGAGTAAAGAAGCCGGGAGGCTGAACTTCTATCCGTTTCCTAGGCAACCAGCTATAACTAAGTTCGGTAGGTCTGTCACCTCTACTCAAAGCTCATCCCACTCTTTTGCCACAGAGACGGGTTTGCCCTATTAATAGGCTGTCTTGGAGTAGCTCACTTAGTTTCGGGGTATCAAACTAAAGTGCTCTTTGCTTGGGGTTACTGGCTAAATCATGATGCAAAAGGTACGAGGTAGAAGCTCTGCTTTTTTAGGCTTAACTGGGTTGTTTCATTTCTCTTTCAGCTTTCCCTTGCGGTACTTTCTCTATTGCTCCTGTATTTTCCTTTTCTATCGCCTATACTGGGGTGGAAAAATGGTTTGTTTCAGGGTTTGTTGGTATGTTTGGGGTTAATTAATAATGGGTTGTTAGGTTTTGGGGGAGGGCTAGCTGTTGGGCGTCAGGGTAATCCGATTTGCACGGATGACTCCTCAGTGTAAGGGAGGTGCTTTCCTACTATAGCTATACTCTGATTTTTTCCAAGTGCACCTTCCGGTACACTTACCATGTTACGACTTGCCTCCCCTTTAGAAATTTAGGGTTTTAGTTACTTGAGTTATAGTAATTCGGGGAGAGTGACGGGCGGTGTGTGCGCGCTTCAGGGCCAATTTCAGTAGAACACGCTAATTTCTGCTTACTGCTAAATCCTCCTTCAGGTGTATGTTTCAGTGCACCTTCCGTATGCCCTTAACTAAGGGAATGTAGCCCATCTCTTTCCCTTTCATACGCTACACCTCGACCTGACGTTTTGGGGTATACCAATTTTGCTTACTGTGGGACCTTCAACAGGGTAAGCTGACGACGGCGGTATATAGGCGGGAAAAACAAGAAAGGGTAAGGTTGAACGGGGGTTATCGGTTCTAGGACAGGCTCCTCTAGGGGGGTCTAAAGCACCGCCAAGTCCTTTGGGTTTTAAGCTAGTGCTCGTAGTTCCCAGGCGGACAACAGGTGTAGTTTGTTGTCGATGTTTACGGCTAGGCATAGTGGGGTATCTAATCCCAGTTTGTGTCATAGCTTTCGTGGGGTCAGAATATATAAAGCCACTTTCGTAGTTGGGCTTCTCACCTTCGGGTACGTATAACGGCTTTGAAGGTATTCGGCTTTAGTTTCAGGATATCTTAACCACCCTTTACGCCGGCATCTATCAACTTGGGCCTCTCGTATAACCGCGGTGGCTGGCACGAGTTTTACCGGCCCTCTTAGCTTTAACTAAGTCAAGTTTTCACTTATGGCTTAATGTCTGTCACTGCTGAGTTCCCTTGGGGGTGTGGCTAAGCAAGGCGTCGTGGGCTTGAGGGAGGGGTTGTGCCTGATGCCGGCTCCTTGTTCCCGGGCTGGGAACTGTAGGGCATTCTCACGGGGGTGCGGATACTTGCATGTGTAAGTTTAGCTATAATTGATAGTAAAGTCAGGACCAAGCCTTTGTGCTTACGAGGCTTTCTAGGGCCCATCTTAACATCTTCAGTGTTATGCTTTAGTTAAGCTACGTTAGC